GTCGGACTCTATTATGGATTTCTGACCACATTCTCCATAGGGCCCTCTTATCTCTTCCTTCTCCGAGCTCAGGTTATGGAAGAAGGAACCGAGAAGAAGGTATCAGCAACAACAGGTTTTATTACGGGACAGCTCATGATGCTCATATCGATCTATTATGCGCCTCTGCATCTAGCATTGGGTAGACCTCATACAATAACTGTCCTAGCTCTCCCCCATCTTTTGTTTCATTTCTTCTGGAACAACCAAAAACACTTTTTTGATTCTAGATCTACTAACAGAAATTCAATGCGTAATCTCAGCATTCAATGTGTATTCCTGAATAATCTCATTTTTCAATTATTCAACTATTTTCTTTTACCAAGTTCAATGTTAGCCAGATTAGTCAACATTTATATGTTTCGATGCAACAACAAGATGTTATTTGTAACAAGTAGTTTTGTTGGTTGGTTAATTGGTCACGTTTTATTCATGAAATGGGTTGGGTTGGTATTAGTCTGGATACGGCAAAATCACTCTATTAGATCTAATCTACTTATTCGATCTAATAAGTACCTTGTGTCAGAAGTGAGAAATTCTATGGCTCGAATCTTTAGTATTTTCTTATTTATTACCTGTGTCTACTATTTAGGCAGAATACCGTCATCCATGGTTCTCAAAGAAACCTCAGTAACGGAAGAAAGGGGGGAAAGCAGAGAAGAAACAGATGTAGAAATAGAAAAAACTTCCGAAACGAAGTGGACTAAAGAGGAACAAGAGGGATCCACCGAAGAAGATCCTTCTCCTTCCCTTTTTTCGGAAGAAAAGGAGGATCCGGACAAAATCGATGAAACGGAAGAGATCCGAGTGAACGGAAAAGAAAAAACAAAGGATGAATTCCACTTTCACTTTAAAGAGACATGCTATCAAAATAGCCCTGTTTATGAAACTTCTTATCTGTATGGGAATCAAGAAACTTCGAAGTTAGAAATACTTAAAAAAAAAGAAAAGATATTAATAAATACAATAAATATAAGAAAAGATAAGAGGAGATTCGTCCATTACCTACATATTTTAGTGCTTCTCCTATAAAGAAACTCAGAACACCAACTACATTCGTAATTCCATCAACTATTCGCCTATCAAAAACATGAGCAAATTCCGCTAATCCTCGTATACTGGTAGTTAAAGATGCTTTATAAAAATAATCTATGTAACCACGATTATATGACCAATTATATATTATATTTATTATCTTTTCTCCTAAAAAAAAAAGTTTAATAGGAGCCTTTTTTTTTAATGAATTCATTAAATTCAAATTTTTGAACGATGAATAAACAGGTTTATATAAAAGAAACGCGATAAATATTCCAAAAAGGGCTATACTGACAGAAAAAGTTGCATTTGTAACAAATTCATACCAATCCACAGAATTAGAAAAATGTTTATGTAAAAGATTTATAGATGAGTTTAACCATTTGGATAATATATCCAAATCTTTTCCTTCTTGAGTAAAAGGAATCCCGATAAATCCAACAAAAAAAGTAAATAAAACCAATAGAAGCAGCGGGAATAACATAGTATTATCTACTTCATGAGGATAGGATAAAGTCTTTGTACTATCAAAAGGGGTAATAGTCATAAAGTGTCGGGTTACATTATCATTAATTCGATATGTGTTTGTCGAAAGAAAAGAAGTACCAGCATTATTCTTGATTGGTAATAAAGTTAATAAACTCATTTGTTTTTTTTTTGTTTTTGGACTTTCTTTACCCCATAAAGAAATGGAATAGGCCAAACTACTTGTTTTTCCACTATAATTTTGAAAGTTAATGTTTAAATGTCCCTCAAAAGTTAGTAAATAGATTCGAAACATATAAAATGCTGTTAATCCTGCCGTGGAGCAAGCTAGTATTCCAACAATCTGTGAATACAACCAACTATCATTAAGAATTTCATCTTTAGACCAAAAACAAGCAAGAGGTGGAATACCACATAGAGAAAGTGTCCCTAAAAAAAAAGCAGTTTTTGTAATTGGCACATATTTTATTAAACCACCCATAAGAACCATATTTTGACTTTTATTTGGAGAATATCCAACAATAGGCTCCATTGAATGAATAATTGATCCAGATCCTAAAAACAACAATGCTTTGGAATAAGCATGAGTAATCAAATGAAACAAAGCTGTTCGATAAGACCCCATACCTAAAGCTAACATCATATACCCCAATTGAGACATTGTAGAATAGGCTAAACTTCTTTTAATATCGTTTTGAGCAAGAGCTAAAGTAGCTCCTAATAGTACTGTTATTATACTTAGCAAAGATATGAAATTCATTATGTAAGGTATAACTATAAAAAGGGGAAAAAGCCGAGCTACAAGAAAAATTCCCGCTGCCACCATAGTCGCAGCATGGATAAGAGCTGAAATAGGAGTAGGACCCTCCATAGCATCGGGTAACCATACATGAAGGGGAAATTGAGCAGATTTAGCAACTGCACCAGAAAATAATAGGAAGACACATACAGTTCCAAATAAAAAATGGACCCCATTAGTAGAAATTAAGTTATTGAATATTTCGAACAAGTCTCTAAATTCGAAACTACCTGTTATCCAATAAAGACCTAAAATTCCTAATAATAAACCAAAATCCCCGATACGGTTAGTCACAAACGCTTTTTGGCAAGCATTTGCGGCAAGGGGTCGTGTGAACCAAAAACCTATTAATAGATAAGAGCACATTCCAACTAATTCCCAAAAAAGATAAATTTGTATCAAATTAGAACTGGTAACTAATCCCAACATAGATGCATTGAAAAAACTCATATAAGCAAAAAATCTCAAGTATCCTTGATCATGAAACATATAATTATCACTATAAATAAGAACCATAACTCCGATAGTAGTGATTAATATTGACATAATAGAAGTAAGTGGATCGATCAAATAGCCAAACTCTAAAGAAAAATCATTATTGATGGTCCAAGACGATATATATTGATAAATGGAACTCCTATTTATTAGTTGAATAGATAGGTCAGCTGAAAAAACCATAACTATACTTAATAAGAAAACACTATGAAAAGACCACATACGTCGAAGATTTTTTGTTGCCGTCGGAAAAAAGATAAGCCCTAGTCCTATTCCCATAGGAACTGGAAGTGGAAGGAGAGGTATGATCCATGCATATTGATATGTATGTTCCATAAAAAATTTGTTCTTTCAAAATTGTTTCTAATTCACCAGATCCTATCTAATTGTAAAAGAACAAAATCAAGATAGGTAATAACTAAAAAGGTTTTATTCTGAATTATTCTCAGTGTTTCTTCAATACTTCAAATATTCAAATCAAGAAGTGCAAATTGGTCAAATAACATGGAGAACTTCTTTGTGAAAATGGAATACTTAGTTTTTAACTAATGAAAATTTTAAAATTAGGTATATTCTTTCAACTGGGACTATTAATAGTAAACTTTATATTTAAATTTTTTATTAGGTCAAAGTTGGGTTCGTAAATTAGTCGATGATTTTGATTCCAGGTATAAATGACTAAAATAAACTGAGATCGAAATGGAAGCTGTTTTTTTGTTTTTTTTTTAGTAACTTAACTCTATCTTTTCACCTATAAAATTTTTTGTCCTTAGTAATATTTTCTGTAATTTTCATATACCTATGATTTTTTTATGAGGTTAGTAGCGTATCATCTATGGATAGATAGATAATGAAGAAGAATTCGTTTTGAACAATAGATGTCTTTCACATCCAATGATATTATTGAAAAACCTTTTAAATTTTGAATGGCAGTTCCAAAAAAACGTACTTCTCTGGCCAAAAAGCGTATTCATAAAAGGTTGTGGAAAAGGAAGGGATATTGGGCAGCGTTAAAAGCCTTTTCATTAGGCAAATCCCTTTCTACTGGTAATTCAAAAAGTTTTTTTGTACCAACACCCAAATAATAAAAGATTCAAATAATCGCAATCGGACAAATGTTAATTTAGTGTAGAATATGACTACGAAATTTTTATTATCTAATGCAATACCTAGTAAAGCATAATATGTAACTTTTTGACTCTTCTATTCTATATAGTTATTCTATATAGAATAAAAAATCCTGAAAGCAATATTTTGTTGCGAAATAAAAACCCCCACCTCGGAAATGATAAAACATAAAACATACTCAAAATAAACTATTTGAAACCTTCTATCTGGTGGGGGTTTTTATTTCCCCCATCTCCCCTTTTCGCACAATCCTTTTTTTATGATTTCCTAAGATAGGAGGTAGCACTTTTTATTTTTTTATTTACAAATACAACAATGGAGAGCATAAAAGACCTGAACAAACCTCACTATTAAGTTTATTAAGTTCACTAATTTGGACATTTACTAAAAAAAGTTCCGAACAGTTAATTAACGCATTAAATCTCGACACTTGAATAATAATAGCTTATTATTATTTTAAGTAAGCCGCTATGGTGAAATTGGTAGACACGCTGCTCTTAGGAAGCAGTGCTTGAGCATCTCGGTTCGAATCCGAGTGGCGGCACATTCTCTTCTAAAAGAGATACAATAAGTCCTATAATGAATTCAATTCCGATACCTTATTTTAAAAATGGATATGATATTTTTTACTGTCGAACATATATTAACTCATATTTCTTTTTCCCTTGTTTCAATTGTAATTACAATTTATTTGATAAGCTTAGTAGTCGATGAAATGATAGGACTCTCTAATTCTTCTGAAAGAGGTCTAATAGCTATTTTTTGCTGTATAACAGGATTTTTAATTATTCGTTGGATTTATTCACACCATTTTCCATTAAGTGATTTATGTGAATCATTAATTTTCCTTTCGTGGAGTTTCTCGATTATTCATATGTTTCCATATTTAAAAAACAAAACCTTACGCGTAATAACTGCACCAAGTGCTATTTTTACTCAAGGATTTGCCACTTCGAGTCTGTTAACTGAAATGCATCAATCCACAATATTAGTACCTGCTCTGCAATCCCAATGGTTAATGATGCATGTAAGTATGATGTTATTGGGTTATGCAGCTCTTTTATGTGGATCATTATTATCAGTATCTCTTCTAGTCATTACATTTAGAAAAGATATCAAAATTTTTATTTTTGCTAAAAGCCATTTATTTTTTACTGAGTTATTTGACTTTGGTCAGATCCAATACATGAATAAAAGAAGGAATGTTTTACAAAGCACCTCCTTTGATTCGGCTAAAAATTATTACCGATCACAATTGATTCAACAATTAGATCATTGGAGTTATCGTGTTATTAGTCTAGGGTTTATCTTTTTAACTATAGGGATTCTTTCCGGAGCAGTCTGGGCTAATGAGGCCTGGGGATCATATTGGAATTGGGACCCAAAAGAAACTTGGGCCTTTATTACGTGGACTATATTCGCGATTTATTTACATACTCGAACAAATATAAATATGAAAGTTGCAAATTCTGCAATTGTAGCTTCTATGGGCTTTATTATAATTTGGATATGCTATTTTGGGGTCAATCTCTTAGGAATAGGGCTACATAGTTATGGTTCGTTTCAATTAACATCTGCTTGAATAAAAAAAAAAAAAAAGAATAAAAAAGGCCTACCGATTAGAGATAGAAAATAGCGTAAATAAAAATCTACGAAATCTTAGTTGAAGTCGTCAAGAGCCGTTTGAATCAATACAATACTTGATTCAAATGGCTCTCACAAAGGCTAAATGGATCCAGTTAAAATTCTTTTTCTATTAATGAGTTAATAAAGTTAATAAGTCAAAAATTTTTATTTTTTATTGTATAAAGAAAATAAATAGATTTTTTATACAAAAATTATCTATAAAAATATTTACCTAAAATACTTTGAACCTTATCAACTGATAATGAAAACACGAAATCCGGGTAAAGACCAATACCTATTATGGGTAGAACGATGGAGATCGAAACAAATAATTCTCTTGGTCCCGAATCAAAAAAATAGGAATTTGGAACAGTAAATAGCTTGTATCCATAGAACATCTGGCGTGACATAGATAATAAATAAATAGGAGTTAATATCATCCCCATTGCCATTACACAAGTAATTAGTATTTTTATCATTAAAAGATATTTTTGACTAGTAATTAGTCCAAAAAAGACTATCAATTCCGCAACAAAACCACTCATGCCCGGTAATGCAAGAGAAGCCATCGATAATATACTGAACATGGTGAATATTTTGGGCATTAAGATAGCTATCCCACCCATTTCATCGAGATAAACAAGACGGATTCGATCATAACCCGTTCCTGCCAAGAAAAAAAGCCCAGCACCAATAAAGCCATGAGAAATTATTTGTAAAAGAGCTCCGTTGAGGCCCGTATCAGTAATAGAGCCAATTCCTATAATTATGAAACCCATATGAGATACAGAAGAATAGGCTATTCGTTTTTTTAAATTACGTTGGCCAAGAGATGTTAAAGCTGCATAGATTATCTGGATCGTACCCACTATTATCAACCATGGAGAAAATATCGAATGAGCGCGGGGTAATAATTCCATATTGATCCGAACCAACCCATATGCTCCCATTTTTAATAAAATTCCAGCTAGAAGCATACAAGTACTGTAATGTGCTTCCCCGTGGGTGTCTGGTAACCAAGTATGTAGGGGTAGAATCGGTAATTTGACAGCAAAAGCAATAAGAAATAAAATATAGAATATTATTTCCAATGCCACAGGATAGGATTGATTAGCTAATATTTCAAAATTTAATGTTGGTTCATTGGAACCATATAAACCGATCCCCAGAACTCCCATTAACAGAAAAATGGAACCTCCTGCAGTGTATAAAATAAACTTGGTAGCTGAGTATAGACGTTTCTTTCCTCCCCACAAGGATACAAGTAAATAAACAGGAATTAATTCTAACTCCCACATGATGAAAAAAAGTAAAAGGTCTCGGGAAGAAAATGATCCTATTTGGCCACTATACATTGCTAACATCAAGAAATGGAAAAATCGTGAATCTCGAGTAACTGGCCAAGCCGCTAAAGTAGCTAAAGTAGTAATAAATCCCGTTAATAAAATGGGTCCTATAGAAAGTCCATCTATTCCTAATCTCCAGTAAAAAGAAAAAAAATGTATCCATTTATACTCCTCTGCCAGTTGTATTAAAGGATCGTCGAATCGGAAATGATAACGGAATGCATAGGTCATTAGAAGGAGTTCTAAGATACATATACATATAGTGTACCACCTTATTATTTTATTTCCTTTCTGAGGGAGAAAGAAAATAAAAGAACCTGCAGATATCGGAAAAGCTACAATTAATGTTAACCAAGGAAAAAGGTTCATGGTAAAGATAAGATACACTTAGACCATAAAAAACCCGTACTAAAAAAAAAAGAAATGGAAACTATATATTAGTTTGAGCACGGGTTTTTGTCGGTAAAAAAAAGGATTAGTGCTATTTTTTTTGAACGTATCAATAAGCTAGACCCATGCTACGAGTTGTTTCATGCCATAAATAAACCCGAACACTCAAGAAATCCGTTGGACAAGCGGATTCACATCGTTTACAACCAACACAGTCTTCTGTTCGTGGGGCGGATGCTATTTGTTTAGCTTTACACCCGTCCCACGGTATCATTTCTAATACATCTGTGGGGCAGGCTCGAACACATTGAGTACATCCTATACATGTATCATAAATCTTTACTGAATGTGACATTGAATCTCTAAATTTTTGAACGTCATAAATTTTCAATCTAATAAACTTGTACATGAATCATGTATTTAGATATCAGATGAATCAATGATTTACCAAAATTTTTATACAAAATTAATTTATGGATCAGCTTATACAAAAGAGTAAAGATACTTTTATTGAGTACATCTTCGTAAACAGGAATATGAACCTATATTTAATATCATACATACTAATTGGACTGACTGAATAACAATTTTTTTATTTGCGTTGATAAAGATTCAAATTTTTGAATGCATATTATTTATTCAACAAATTTGATTGATTGGTGCGAGTTGATTTTTTATTACGATAAATTGAGGAAATAATTGCTGGTCCAATAGCTGCTTCAGCGGCTGCAATAGCTATGACAAAAATTGAGAAAATATCTCCTACTAATTGACGGCTATCAAAAAAATCAGAAAATGTTACGAAGTTTATATTAACTGCATTTAGGATAAGTTCAAGACACATAAGGGCTCTAACCATATTTCGGCTCGTGATCAATCCATAGATACCGATAGAAAATAAATAGGCACTCAAAACAAGTACATATTCGAGCATCATTGACCGACTCCTTATCAATCTTGATTCATTTCAATATGAACAACAACTCAACTTATTCTATTGACTAGAATCTAAAAAGCACGGAACAAGGACAAAGAAATATATTTCTAATATTGAGAATAGGTAATAGATTGAATTAAAAGCATTTCTTATCTTATCTATGCTATGAACGTTCGAAAGCTTTATTACTGACGAGCTACCGCAATCGCACCTATCAAAACAAATAAAAGAATTATTGAGATGAGCTCAAATGGAAGAACAAAATCTGTTGATAAATGAATCCCAATTTGTTGACTATTACTTATCAAATCCTGTTCTACAATATGGTTTGATCTTGTAGTCCAAATAATCCCGTACCATGAGGTATCTGGAATAGTAGTAATTAGCGAAACAAAAATACTTGTACAAACCACTGAAGTAACTCCATCTCCAACAGTCCACAACTGGAAATCTTTGTAATATTCTGAACCATTAATAAACATCACAGCAAATATGATTAAAACATTTATAGCTCCCACATAAATAAGAAGTTGGGCAGCAGCTACAAAATGGGAATTTGATGAAATATAGAATAAGGATATACAAACAAGAACTAATCCCAATGAAAAGGCGGAATAAATTGGATTAGTAAATAATACTACTCCTAGACCTCCTAATATAAGACCTGATCCCAGAAAGATTAAAAGAAAATCATGTATTGGTCCCGGTAAATCCATTATATATAATATAAAATAAGAAATAAAAAAATCGAAATGTTTCATGAACTTATTGATCGGACCAGGAAAAGTAAAATTATCGGGGATATATATTTTTTTTTAATTGAAAGAATAAATGTGTATTGATATAGGTCCAAAAATAGGACCAATATCATTCTTTTTTGAGGTTCAATTCGGCAGTTCAAAAAAAAATTCCTTTATTTAGATCAAAAGACGACACTAGTAATTCTAAATTTTTTATAAAAGGGGGTTTTAGCCATTTTTTATTTGAGGCGCATTCAAAATTGTTCGAATTGTGTAATCGTCAATTAATGCCAATGGTAAACGACCCAAAGCAATTTGATTATAATTCAATTCGTGACGATCATACGTAGAAAGCTCATATTCTTCAGTCATTGATAAACAATTTGTGGGGCAATACTCAATGCAATTACCACAAAATATACAGATTCCAAAATCAATACTGTAATTAAGCAATTGTTTCTTTCGGATCCTAGTTTGTAGTTTCCAATCAACAACAGGTAAATTTATAGGGCATACGCGAACACATACTTCACAAGCAATGCATTTATCAAATTCAAAGTGAATTCGACCGCGGAAACGTTCTGATGGAATTAATTTCTCATAAGGATATTGAATCGTTACAGGTAAACGATTTGCGTGGGATAAAGTAATCATAAAACCTTGACCGATATACCTTGCAGCTCGTACTGTTTGTTGACCATAATTGATGAACCCAGTTACCATAGGGAACATATCGTGAATAGGTATGAATAATTTGATGATTTTTTCCTTCTCTTGTTTGAGATAAGTCTACGTATAGACTTGCATGGTTAGAGTGAAAGGAGTTGCGAAGAAGTTGTTAATAATAAATTACCGAGAGAAATAGGTAAAAGAAATTTCCATCCAAGATTTAATAATTGATCCATTCTCAGCCTAGGTAACGTCCATCTTGTTGTAATAGGAATGAACAAAAACAAATAAGTTTTAACTAATGTAATCAAAATACTAATGATTGTTCCAAAGACTCCGCCTGCTTTTACAAAAAGTTCAGGAACGAATATATATGGAATAGAGAGATTCCAACCGCCCAAGTAAAGAACTATTACAAAAAATGAAGAAACTAATAGATTTAGATAGGACGCAACAAAAAATAAACCAAATTTGATACCTGAATATTCGGTTTGATAACCTGCTACTAATTCTTCTTCTGCTTCTGGTAAATCGAAGGGTAACCTCTCACATTCTGCTAGGGAAGCAATTAGAAAAACGATAAACCCTATCGGTTGACGCCACAAATTCCACCCCCACAAACCATATTTTGACTGTGCTTCAACTATATCAACTGTACTTGAACTATTAGATAATCATAGTCGATGATAACATTACTGTTACTATCGCTATTACAGAACCGTACATGAGATTTTCACCTCATACGGCTCCTCTAGGAGCCTAAATAAATTTAAGGACCGGGTTAGTATTTTTTAACGTCATATACTTGTATGTTAGATAGAGTCAAAATATATGGAAAAGCCCCGAATTAGCCCAATGTAATTCCGTCTGCTATAAAAAAAGTATTTCTGAATTAATCTCATCCTTTACTTTTACTTTAATTGTAAAAATTTCAATATTTTTTGAGTAATAACTTAATCCGTCAATAAAATACTCCTTTTAGTAATATATATAAATATTTCAACCCAGGATTTTCGATTACGAAAAAAGCATTCCATACATATTCCATTACTTCATCACTCATTATAGGACTTTTATCCCTCTGAATCTAACTATATTAAAGAAAGAATAAAAAAGGTCGCTCTTTTTTATTGGAATTGCATTCTTTCTAGTTTGTTCGTTCCTGCTCTTCTTTTTCTTCTTTCTCAAAAACGGAAAAAAGGGGGTCTTTTCAAAAAGGATTCTTTCGTTCCTGATAGTTTTTTTCAGTGGATAGGGGCATACTCTGGATCGGAATCGTGGGAAGTACTACCGGATCATTTCTACCAACTTAAAGCCCCAATGAGTGTTCCTTTTATGCGTAAATGCTTTTTTGTATAATTTGCATAATCTCTATTACTAATCCTTTGTGTACCTTGGTATTTCTAACCACCCACTCATTTTTTATCAACTCACTATTATGGTAATACATACAAACGATAGTGAAAAATCCATAAAGTTGGTTGTTATTTTAAACCCGCTTCAAGTCAGGATGATCAATCAACCGATCTTGGGATAAACAGTGTGAATTACTTATGTTTACTTATGTTTAATCCTTATACATAGGAAATGAGACTTACTATTTTTACTGCAAATTTCGAAGCTGTTTTCTTTCACTCATAGAACTATCTGATTGTGTTCATCAGTCGGGTTAATGAACAAAAAAAGAAAGTGATTTCTTTAATTCAGACAATTTCTTTCCAACGAAAAGAAAAGGACAATAGGGAAAATGTTTCAACGAATCGCACGTAGAGATATTGATAACACGCATAGAGTTAATGGTATTTCATAACTAATCGATTGAGCAGCAGCCCGTAAACCACCTAAAAAAGAATATTTATTATTTGATCCATATCCTGATATAAGAAGTCCAATTGGAGAAATACTTGAAATGGCAATCCATAAAAAAACACCAATATTGAGATCGGCTAGAACAAGATGATAGCCAAAAGGGATTACTGAATAACTTAATAGAATTGATATGACTGCTATGGATGGTCCGATATTGAATAAATAAGTATCGCCTCTAGATGGAAGAAGATTTTCTTTGAAAAGTAGTTTTGTACCATCTGCTAAAGCTTGGAGAATTCCAAAGGGTCCAGCATATTCAGGTCCAATACGTTGTTGTAGCCCCGCAGCTATTTCTCTTTCTAACCACACAATTACTAGTACACCTATTGTGATTCCTACTATAACAGTCAAAATCGGAATAAGCATCCATATGATCTCATACACATCTTTTAAGGATTCCCATTTTGAAAAAGCATTGATATCTTGTACTTCTGTTCTATCAATTATCATTTCAACGATCAACTTCTCCCATAATGATATCTATACTACCTAGTATCGTCATAATATCAGCCAATTTCATTCTTTTAACTAACTGAGGAAGAATTTGCAAATTGATAAAACCCGGTGGTCGAATTTTCCATCTCCAAGGAAAAATTCGACCATCTCCTAACAGAAAAATTCCCAATTCGCCCTTTGGGGCTTCGACTCTCGCATAAAGTTCTTGTTTCGACAATTCAAAAGTAGGAGAGGTTTTTTTACTAATGAAGCGATATTCAAAATCATTCCATTGGGAATCCCTTACTTTCTCAAAACATCGTATTTCTAAATTCTCATAAGGTCCGCCCGGAATTCCTTCCAAAGCTTGTTGAATAATTTTGATAGATTCCTCAATTTCACTGATCCTTACTAAATAACGAGCTAATGAATCTCCTTCTTTTTGCCATTGGACTTCCCAATCAAATTCGTCATAACACTCATAATGATCAACTTTACGAAGATCCCATTCTATTCCGGACGCTCGTAGCATTGGGCCCGATAAACCCCAATTTAGTGCTTCTTCTCCACTCAAAATTCCTACTCCCTCAACACGTTCTAAAAAAATGGGATTCCGTGTAATAAGTTTTTGATATTCTGAAATTCCGGTTAAAAAATAGTCGCAGAAATCAATGCATTTATCTATCCAACCATGCGGTAAATCAGCGGCAACTCCTCCGATACGAAAAAAATTATGCATCAATCTCATACCAGTAGCAGCTTCGAAGAGATCATATACTAATTCTCGTTCTCGGAAAATGTAGAAGAAGGGAGTTTGTGCACCAATATCTGCCATAAAAGGGCCAAGCCATAATAAATGAGAAGCTATACGACTTAATTCTAACATAATTACTCTAATATAACTGGCTCGTTTAGGTACTTGAATATTCCCTAACTGTTCCGGTGCATTTACGGTTATGGCCTCGGTGAACATAGTAGCCAAATAATCCCAACGAGTTACATAAGGTAAATATTGTATAATTGTTCTATTTTCTGCAATTTTTTCCATTCCTCTGTGTAAATACCCCAATATTGGTTCACAGTCAACAACATCTTCACCATCGAGAGTAATGATGAGTCGAAGAACGCCGTGCATTGATGGGTGGTGAGGTCCCATATTTACTATCATAAGTTCATTTCTTATAATTGGTACATTCATAGGTTGTTCCTTGATTCATTTTTCTAGGAATTGCAGAAAACAAAAAGAAATTCAGCAAAAGGCAGGATCCAATAACCAATAAATTGAATTTTAGTTCTTGAAATTAACGAATTTTTGGTTCCCGAATATCCAGTCGATCAATTAATTCTTTATAACGTATTCCATTTTTTTTTGACAAATAAGCCAGCAGTCGTTGACGTTTTCCCAGAATTTTTTTTAGACCTCTCTGAGATAAATAATCTTTTCTGTGCAATTCCAAATGTGAAGTAAGTCTTCGGATTTGCTGCGTGAAATTAACTACTTGAAATTCAACGGCTCCCTTGGTTTCTTCTTTTTTTTCTTGTTTTTGGGAAATAACTGAGGAAACTGAATTCTTTAGCATAAAAGTAAATCCTCTCCAACTTTTTAAAAATATGAATTTTATGGATCAGTAATAATAATGTTGGACATTTTAATTTGGTAGATTTTTTTTTCATTCTGGGCTTTTTAATTTGATCAAAATTTTGAAAATCAAATAACCATTAATAATCCAACTCTGTTTTTTATTTGATTCATTCTTTAGATAGAAAAAGGGTGGAACTCAGAACATAAAAGAGAGAAAAATTTAAACTTTAAATAATCAAAAAATTTTGATGAATTATGGATCGAATTGATATATTATTGAATTATTATTCATGTATTAGAATAGAATATAAGACAATACGTGTCTACGTCTGTTTAGTTTTTTCTGGGCGATATGTTACAGAATAGAAATCAAAATATCCTATCATGCATTTCATACATTTAGAATTGTGGATACATAGGTATTCTTAACATACTGAAAGAACTCCCAGTATTAGTATTAAACCAATAACGATTCATAGAAACTAAATCTTCTAATTGACAAGTCGGCCAAAGAAAAAACTTTAATCTATTAAGACGGTTGCTTTCAACCAAAAATGGACCATAAATTTTTACATTGTTTCCGTTGCCAAATACCATATTTAGATCTATACCTTTGGTTTTTTTTGAATTAAAAGAAATTCGAATTCTTAACTCTTTGCGACGGCTTGGCGATAAAATAGTTTCAAGAACAAGTAAACTGGAATTTTTTATGTCTCTATTTCCAAGAATTTTTTGCTTTTTTGCAATGGATTTTGAAAAATCCATTTTTTCTCGATACCTTGGATTAGGTTGATAATTAGTCTTCTGAAATAATGAAATCCGTATGGTTTGATACATAAGAAATTGTCCAGGATTATTTATAGACATACGAACTGGTTCAATAAAAAATACCCCCCTTTGCATCCATTCTGTAACACTCGGCATTATATCTAGATTTATTGTTCCTCTTTGAATAGCGGATAGAGCGCTTTCTCGTGGATTTCGCAAGCTAAGCAGGAGACAATATACTTTGATATTTTTCATTATTGTTATATTGAAAAAAAAAGACCATCTCAATTGAACAAGCAAATGACTTGTTAGTACAAAATCGAGGTCTTCCTCTGTATTGCTTTCGTTTATACGTTTTTTTATGTCTGATTCCACACTATAGTCTAAAAAATCACCATAGTCTGAAACATCTTTTTCGTGGTTTAAGAGAACAGATCCAAGATTCCATTTTTGCTTTAGAGTGATATTCTTTTTTTCACTCAAACTTTTCTTTTCATTAAAATTTAAAAGAAGTGATTGGATTGGTATGCTCCACAGTTTTAGTTTATATACATTATAAAGCAGTATCAATTCTGGTAAGAACCAACGTTCTTTATTCAAAATAGGAAATTCTTCGTTCATTCCCAGCCAATCGAAAAAGCTTTGAATCCTTGGGTGGGTTTGCTCAGTTTGGCGAGTCGTCAAATCAAAAAGACCCCTCTTATCGATTTGTTCAATTAGTTGATAATTACTTATCTTAGTATTCTTGGTATTAGTCTGGATCCAGGCTTCAATATTGACCCTTTTTCTAAGACACAACTGGATAATTCTGTAATAAAAAACAGATTTATCCATATCTGTAATAGCTTTTTCGCCTAAAGAAGTGTTATCTCCTAGCGTAAAAAGTTTTCTTTTATTTGTATTGTAATTATAGGATATTTTTTGGTTATTATTTCCCTGTGATGGTAAAAGAAAAATAGATGAGTTCTTCTTATTTTCAGAATTAATAGATTTATATGATAAGAGATCATATCGAGAATTTTTTTTGAAATTCCCTTTGTGATTTGATAATGAGTTTAATCCATAATCATTAATTTCCTTTTCGTAACGAATTAACTCATCGTTTTCATATAAATCCCATTTTGATAAATCCTTATTTGCATTTTGGCTTATAGAGGGGCTATTTTTCTTCTTTTTCCATTTTTTTGGTACCAATCCAGACCATCTAATATGAGATATATTATATTGATAATGATTCTGTAACCAGCTTTTCCATTCATTTATTCCATAAGTAAGAAGTTTCTTATCTGTTAATTCCGAATCAAATATTCCTTGTACTCCAAAATGATCCGTTATTTTATCTTTAAGAAAAAGAGCTGTTTCATGATATTGACGTGCAGATCTTAATCTTAAGTTGTATAAGTTAAAAATGCGGCTTTGTGATAATTTATACCCTACAAAGGCTTGTGATAAAGAGGATAAGTCAAAAAACAATTTTGAATTTTTATTACTAATATAAAAAGAGGACTGTCTAAAGTTTCTAAAGTCCATTTTTTTTTCTTTTTTATTTACTTCATTATTGTACGTGTACTTATCCATTTTTTTTTTTTTTGATTCAAAATCAAAAAAAAGTTGTCCCTTGATCCTTATTATATTAATAACTAGGACGATAGCAATGTATATTCTTTCAATAAAAAATTTTATAAAATACTGCGAATTAAAGATTAATCGAGTCAGTCGGTTTTTTACTATTTGACAAATAATTTGTATTTTTTTTAATTCTAATCTTTTTATGCCATGCCGCTTTTTGTTAAACCTGTTATTTATCTCAGGAGTTCTTAAATTTTTTTTCTTGTCTTTTATGATTTTTTCTAGTTGATTTCTGATTGTACTTGCTCTAATAGTCATATCTTGCATTTTTTTTTCTGTTAGCGAATGTTTTGTCCAATTTTTCGATCGAGTTGGAATGGGCGATTCGTTAATTATTTGATTATTTTTTATCAAATCTTTGTCGTTTTTAGTTTCACCCCCTTCATCTAGCTCGCTCAACCCAACTAACAAAATTCTGCTTTTTTTTGAGGGGTTGTTTATTAGTCTGTTTAGAACTAGACCACTTTTGTTAATCCAGTTTTTTAGTTCTTTTAACATTTTTAAAATAAAAAAAAAAATTGTTTTTAATTTTCTCATTTTTTTTATGAGTTCTTTAAAAATGGGTACAAAAAAGGAAGGCTCTTTTTGGGGTGAACCAAAAGGCTGTTTGGTTGTCCTCCCCCACACAGTTAAAAAACGAATTTTTTTTTTTTTCAATCGACCCATTTGAGGGAATTCAGGTTTCGATCTATGCCAAGGTTTCAGATAGAAAGGAAATAGGATCTTTATCTGAATACCTTCACTTAACCAGTTTTTCGGCAAGTCTTTTTCGGATAGTTCAACACCACTATAAGTGCATTTAACATGCGTTTCCTTATTCCAATTTTCGAAATCCTCGGACCATTCGGGAAATTGAAATAATAAGATACGGCCAATATTTTTAGCTATTATCAATGAGGGTAATATAATATATTTCCTAAGAATTGATTTTATTATTAATATACAACTCCTTGTTACTTGAGGAGTTAGAATACCATCCGGAGGTTCCTCTGCTATTTCGATCCCTATTGTTGCTTCTCTTTTATACTTCTCATTTTTTTCTTTTTTTTCTGAAAGTTCAAATTCTTTAGTTTTTTTCATCCAATTTCGGAAACTTAGTTTAATCAGGCCAGAGATATCAAAATAAGAAAGGATTGATTTCTCGAGTCTGTACAAAAAAAGTGGGGAATGTACATTTGCTTGAGACAGTTTTAAAATTGGTATTTTACGCCTTTGAGCTCGTATAGAGCCCATGATTATATTTCGACGAAAATCTGATTCTTCTGCATACTGCATCAAATAAAATGCCTCTGGTTCTGCTTCGTAATTAGTATAAGTAGGCTCATTTATAGTAAAAACTACTGAAAATCTTGCTTTTCTTGACCGCATTCCAGGGTCCTCTAATACGGCTGCTTCGTATTCTCCTTCTTGCCGTTCAAACTCGTCAATTAATTTGTATGCCCGTCGAGGTATTTTTTTATTAATTCCCTTTATTCCCACTGATAACGTTTTTAGTTTTTTATCATACATAGTCATTATCTCTTCAAA